CGCCAACGATCCGAGGTTGGAGCATGGTGGATGTTGAATCTAACGGATCCACTGCTGGATAGATCCCTTTGGCGGCTAATCCTCTTGATAGTACAGTAGTAGCGTCTAAATGGGCAAATGTCGTAGCGGGAGCGGGATCGGTCAAATCGTCGGCAGGTACATAAACTGCTTGAATCGAAGTTATGGACCCTTCCTTTGTCGAAGTAATTCTTTCTTGTAAAGAACCCATTTCAGTACTAAGCGTAGGTTGGTAGCCTACAGCGGAAGGCATTCGACCCAATAAGGCAGATACCTCAGATCCTGCTTGAACGAAACGAAAAATATTGTCGATAAATAGAAGTACGTCTTGTTCATTAACATCTCGGAAAAATTCTGCCATAGTTAGGGCAGTCAAACCAACCCTCATACGTGCCCCTGGCGGTTCATTCATTTGACCGTAGACTAGAGCCACTTTCGATTCTGGAATATTTTGTTCGTTGATAACTCCGGATTCTTTCATTTCCATGTAAAGATCATTTCCTTCACGCGTCCGTTCCCCTACTCCACCAAATACCGATACGCCCCCATGCGCTTTTGCAATATTGTTGATCAATTCCATAATGAGTACTGTTTTACCCACTCCAGCTCCACCAAACAGTCCTATTTTTCCTCCACGACGATAAGGGGCTAAAAGATCTACCACTTTAATTCCTGTTTCAAAAATAGATAATTTTGTATCTAACTGCGTAAAGGCAGGCGCAGATCTATGAATAGGGGATGTTGTGCGAGTATCTACGGGCCCTAAATTATCAACCGGCTCCCCAAGCACGTTAAAAATGCGTCCGAGAGTCGCTCCACCGACTGGAACGCTTAGGGGAAAGCCTGTGTCAATAACTTCCATTCCTCGCGTTAGACCATCTGTAGCACTCATAGCTACAGCCCTAACTCGATTATTTCCTAGTAATTGTTGTACCTCACAAGTCACATTAATTGGCTGGCCAGCAGTATCTCGACCCTTAACGATTAGAGCGTTGTAAATATTCGGCATTTTGCCTGGAGGAAAAGCTACGTCCAGGACGGGACCAATAATTTGAGCGATACGTCCCAGGTTTTTTTTTTCAAATGTAGAAACACCAGGACCAGAAGTAGTAGGATTGATTATCATAATAGATAGTTAAAGTCAAATCTGGCGAAATTTTTTGCGAAAATGGAAAATATCAATCCACCCTCCCCCTCAAAAAAAGATGTCCGATCGCAAGTTGATCGATTAATTCAATCAGAAATGAGGGGTTAGCAATCCATTTTGTGGGTACCATTCAAATGAAGCCAATTCCCTTTTTTAATTAATTAGTCTATTTCTATTCTTTCTTTTCATGATGGATTCCGTCTATTTTCACAGCTAGTCTAGGATATACATATACCCCATGTATGGCTGTTTTTTAGTGTCGAATAGAAATCGAAGTGGGGCGTGGCCGAGTGGTAAGGCGCCGGGTTTTGGTCCCGCATAGTCGAAGGTTCGAATCCTTTCGTCCCAGAGTATAAATATAAGTATATATGTATGGCTGTCAAGAGTGAATTTCTAATTCTTTCAATCCAAATGGGAGTAAGAAATTCAAAACTTTATGGCACCCTCTATAATGGAAAATAGAATGGAAAATTTATAATACCATTTTATAATACCGTAATGGAAAATTTATAATACCGTTTTATAATACCCTAATTGAATAAAATACATGCAGGAAACAGTCAAAAAGGACCCCTTTTGATTTAGTTCTTCATATTTTCTTTGATGACATTTTGTCATAAGCTTCCTGTAAAAAAAAGAAAATAAGGTCAAGTGGACCTTGTTGCTTTGTTATACAAATTTTGAATTAAAGTTGTAGGGAGGGACTTATGTCACCACAAACAGAGACTAAAGCAAGTGTTGGATTTAAAGCGGGTGTTAAAGATTACAAATTGACTTATTATACTCCTGAGTATGAAACCCTGGATACTGATATCTTGGCAGCATTCCGAGTAACTCCTCAACCTGGAGTTCCACCCGAAGAAGCTGGAGCCGCAGTAGCCGCGGAATCTTCTACTGGTACATGGACAACTGTATGGACCGACGGACTTACCAGTCTTGATCGTTACAAAGGACGTTGCTACCACATTGAGCCCGTTGCTGGAGAAGAAAATCAATATATTTGTTATGTAGCTTATCCCTTAGACCTTTTTGAGGAAGGCTCTGTTACTAACATGTTTACTTCCATTGTTGGTAATGTATTTGGATTCAAGGCCTTGCGTGCTCTACGTTTGGAGGATTTGCGAATCCCCGTGGCTTATGTAAAAACTTTCCTAGGCCCGCCTCATGGTATCCAAGTTGAGAGAGATAAATTGAACAAGTATGGTCGTCCCCTATTGGGATGCACTATTAAACCGAAATTGGGGTTGTCCGCTAAAAACTATGGTCGAGCTGTTTATGAATGTCTTCGCGGTGGACTTGATTTTACCAAAGATGATGAAAACGTGAATTCCCAACCATTTATGCGTTGGAGAGACCGCTTCTTATTTTGTGCCGAAGCCATTTATAAAGCCCAGGCCGAAACAGGTGAAATCAAAGGGCATTACTTGAATGCCACTGCGGGTACATGTGAAGAAATGATCAAAAGGGCCGTATTTGCCAGAGAATTGGGAGTTCCCATCGTAATGCATGACTACTTAACGGGGGGATTCACTGCCAATACTAGCTTGGCTCATTATTGCCGAGATAATGGTCTACTTCTGCATATCCACCGTGCAATGCACGCAGTTATTGATAGACAGAAGAATCATGGTATGCACTTCCGTGTACTAGCTAAAGCGTTACGTCTGTCTGGTGGAGATCATATTCATGCCGGTACCGTAGTAGGTAAGCTTGAAGGGGAAAGAGAAATCACCTTAGGCTTTGTTGATTTACTACGTGATGATTTTACGGAAAAAGACCGAAGTCGCGGTATTTATTTCACTCAATCTTGGGTTTCGACACCCGGTGTTCTGCCCGTTGCTTCGGGAGGTATTCACGTTTGGCATATGCCCGCTCTAACCGAGATCTTTGGAGATGATTCCGTCCTCCAGTTTGGAGGAGGAACCCTAGGACACCCTTGGGGAAATGCGCCCGGTGCTGTAGCGAATCGAGTAGCCTTAGAAGCATGTGTACAAGCTCGTAATGAAGGGCGTGATCTTGCTCGCGAAGGTAATACGATTATTCGCGAGGCTTGCAAATGGAGTCCTGAACTAGCTGCTGCTTGTGAAGTATGGAAGGAAATCAAATTTGAATTCCAAGCAATGGATACAATCTAGCTGTTCTTTTCTGTAATAGATCAGAAAGTAGTATTCGGCGCAATTAAATTGCGCCGAAGACTACTTGATGATCTAAATTGACATTCTTTCAAGCTTTACTCTTCATCGTCAACGGACTCGTCTTTGACGTCCGATTTTGGATCGTCAATGGACTCGTCTTTGACGTCCGATTTTGGATCGTCAATGGACTCGTCTTTGACGTCCGATTTTGGATCGTCAATGGACTCGTCTTTGACGTCCGATTTTGGATCGTCAATGGACTCGTCTTTGACGTCCGATTTTGGATCGTCAATGGACTCGTCTTTGACGTCCGATTTTGGATCGTCAACGAATGGATCGTCAACGAATGGATAACCGTTCACATTCAGACCAGAAGACCTGGTGGGATCAACCAAATAAACCCTATATTTGGCTAATATAGCTTCGGGCGAAAGTGCTTGATCTTCTGGATTGAAGACCAGAATTTCGAACTCATCTTCGAAAATTAATTTATTTCTGGTCTGAAATTTTCGCCACGAGATTTTTAGTTTATTTTTTTTGTAAAAAAGGACTTTTGCTTTAAAAATCTCGTTGATCCGCTTAAAATCAGCGTCGCTTAGGAATGCCTCAAGATCAATGTCAAAATAAATCTTGACATGGGTACTTTTAAAAAGATACCCTTTTTGAAATTCAAAAAGGTTTGGACCTATATTTTCAGATATATTCTGAAAAGGTAAATCCTGATAAGGTATCTTTTCTTCCAAATTAGACTTATAATTCGCCCAATTTTTGTCCCAGTCCCACGTCAAATATTTTTTTCGTCCCTCAAATATCAGAAAAAGAAAATTGGTGTAGGCTGACGTTTCTTCAACCAAGATTTTGACATCCCCCAACTCAAAAAGGGTCTGAAAGAGCCTTTTCTCGTCTTTCAGTTGGGTTTTAATTTCTTCTTCAACTATAGCTTGGTGATATATTGCTATAGCGTAGCTGGTGGTATTGAGCTTTGGAACAGCCGATTTTAGCCAAATCGTACAATTTTCATCTTTGTAAATGGGCTCAAAAGATGAGTCATCTACAAATATGAATTGTATGAAGGTCGCCCGTTCTTTTGCCAGGAGTTGTTTTGAATACCACTCTAACAAGGGGATTATATCGTCCAAAGAGAATCCATCTTTTTTCGAATCCTCTCTTATAGACGAGTCGGTTGACGAATTGACCTCTAAAGGAGGTTCGGTCGCCTGTATAAATAGAAGACAATATTTTCTCATTAAAAAAATGAGAAAAGTCCCCGAATCAACTAGGATTTTTTTAAAAATCCCAAGTATAGCGCGCATATGAAAGCGCGCTAGGTAAACAGCATCTTGAACTAGGTAAGATGCGTCTTTAACATTTTGCATAGCTATCTCGCGTTGCAAGTTAAAGCCCTTCTGATTACTCGAAGCCAAAATCCAGAAAACAAGGATCCGTTTGGTATCAAACAGGACCTCGTTCAAAAAAAGCCGTAGAGAAGCAGCCACGTGCTGCATACGTTTCCTAAGAGGAAAAAAACTCAAAAGAAAGAGCCTTTTCGTATCAGCCAGCACGTCGACTAAAAAACGAGTCAGAGAGACAGCCAAGTCCTTACTTAGCTTCTGAAGAAAGTAAAAAAGCTTCATACGCCTTATTTTTTTTTTTTTTTTCAAGCGAAAGGTATTAGGGTTCAATAAGCAAATGGATCCCGGGACTAGTGCGCAATCTTATGGTTCAATAACCAAATGTATCCCCGAACCAGTGAGTAATTCAAGTAATTATTTACTTACTTAAATGATTTGACATTTCACTAAAATGATAGTGAAAAATTAGACTAATTACCAACTCTATATTAATAGAGAAATATAGAGCCCGCAAGGGGGCATTGATCCCTTTTAGCATTTAAAAATATTTTAGTAAGTTTGTACTACAAAAAAGGTCGACTCTTAATCTTATGTGATTAACATCTCGATTTCCTTTTTTGTGATTGATTTGTTTATTTTAACATAATACAAACATAAAAGTTATGCCATCCTAAGGTGCTGCTCATATGGATAATGTAAATTGTCAACGTCCATGAATGAAAAATCATAGATCGAACGGCCGAATCGTTTTATTCTATTAAATAATAATAAAAGATCAAATTTATATTAAATAAATGTAAATTGTCAACGTCCATGAATGAAAAATCATAGATCGAACGGCCGAATCGTTTTATTCTATTAAATAATAATAAAAGATCAAATTTATATTAAATAAATGTAAATTGTCAACGTCCATGAATTCTATTAAAAAATAATAAAAGATCAAATTTATATTAAATAAATGTAAAATGTAAATTGTCAATGTCCATGAATTCTATTAAAAAATAATAGAAGATCACATTTATATTAAATGTGGTTGTTGACTGGGGCTCTTTTCGAGCTTGCCTACGTACCTTCCTAGGGCTAGCCTAGTGGCTAGGACGGGATCAAGCCATTCGTAGTTCGAAACGACCGACGACCGAATCGTTCGTAGTTCGAAACGGCCGACGGCCGAATCGTTTTTTTCTATTGCTGAATCGTATTTTTCTATAAAAAATAATAGAAGATCACATTTATATTAAATGTGGTTGTTGACTGGGGCTCTTTTCGAGCTTGCCTACGTACCTTCCTAGGGCTAGCCTAGTGGCTAGGACAGGATCGAGTCATTCGTAGTTCGAATGAAGTTTTGAATTTCTTACTCCCATTTGGATTAAAAGAATTAGAAATTCACTCTTGACAGCCATACTATACAAAAGAAATATATATATTTTTCTACCATACAGCCATACGATACAATCGACGAGAAATAGATCGATCCGTAAACCAGCGGCTTTTGGGGTTATCCCTTATAACCAGTTAAGGTTGAGTCAACCTTCGTCAGGTGGCTAATTTCCCTCTTTGTAAAGGGTTCGTCTCCTTGGTCCGGTTTTTTACCGTCCCCTAGTTCGTCTCCGTGATCGCGTATAAATAATACGCGGATATGAATTCATTTGTCAAGAGTTGGGTCTAGATAGATGAAGAGAGAAGCCTATATTATAGGCTTCTTTCCTTTAGACAGTTTTTAATACTCAAAAGGTCGACTCTTTGTTTTTCGTCTTAGTCTTTTGAATGCAAATAGAAGAATATTTAATTATGTTATTATGATCTAGATTGCCTTTTTTGTGATTTCTTTATTATTTGATTTCAACTATATTATTTTGAATTTTATTTATATAATAAAAGAATAAAAAAGAATACTTAAACTAAGATATAGTTTTTATATATGTAGAATTTCTATGAGCCCGCTTAGCTCAGAGGTTAGAGCATCGCATTTGTAATGCGATGGTCATCGGTTCGATTCCGATAGCCGGCTTTTTTTTTTTCTTTTTTGTATTTTCTTATTTTTTTTTTTTTCTCAAATTATCAAAGAAAAAATGAAATAAGAAAGGGCGCCTTTATCCTTTCGCCAAAAGGTTCCTGATCTATAATGTCGTTGAAATTCCTAAATGATAAGGGATAGAATGAAATTCTTTGATTAGTTCTTCCTAGACAAAAAAATTCCATTTTATTAATGGACCAATAAGACAAACTTTTTTTATTCGAAACGTCCGGTGATCTTCAACCAATTGTGCGCCTCAATATAATTCCCAGGAGTAAGCGTTATAGCTTGTTTCCAATACTCAGCGGCTTGATCAAACCAAGCCTCCGCAATTTCAGAATCTCCCTGTCGGATGGCCTGCTCTCCCCGGTCGGAATAGGCGGTTCAATTCCTTCCCTTAGAACCGTACTTGAGACTTTCCTACCTCATACGGCTCCGCAGTCAATTCTTTTGGTGTTTTAATAAGAATAAAGAATGAGAGTTCTCATCGATCTATCCCACTCTTCGGGGTAACCAAAAGAGGTTAATCGGATGAGTTTCAACCTTTCCGTTTTATTTGATTAATAATTCGTTTTATCTTTTCTCCCCCCTGCAGAAGAATAAAGTATAGGTCGTTACTCCTATCGTTATTTCGGCAAGGTAACTATCTCGATTTCATATCGAAATTGATATAGAATCTTTGAGAAAGACTTTCCTTCATAAAAAAAGTAAGGAAGAAAAGACTTACGATCTTTGGGATCTGATCCTACACCGCCGCTCCATACCTTAGTGGATCAACTCTATTACATAAGTTAATTCCTAACTTTTATCTATCTTATAGAGGCATAACGAAGCAGTTTTTTCTTAATGTATGGGCCCAAAACCTCGTTAATTGATCTTTACGGTGCTTCCTCTCTATCAATTCAAATTTCTTATCCATAGACGACATAAAAAAAAGTATCTAGGCATCTCTTCTTTCTTCATATTTCATTTCTATGAAGTTTCTTTCTTTCCTACAGCTCAAAAAATCGGCGTTTTAGACGATGCATATATGTAGTGAGCCTTTTTTTTTAGTATTGACTAAAAAGGGCGGTCTTCCCGTTTCCTTCTATAGTGGAGATAGTCGCACGTAATGGCAGATCACTGCCATATTATTAAAAGCTTGGGGCAAGAATGGGTTTCGTTCGAGTGCCCTGAAATAATATTCTAAAGCTTTCGTATGTTCCCCATTACTTGTGTGAATAAGGCCTATATTATATAGTATATAACTTCGATCGTAGGGGTCGATTTCGAGTCGCATAGCTTCATAATAATTCTGTAACGCTTCGGCATAATTGCCTTCGGATTGAGCTGACATCCGTTACGGTCGTCATTCGATTCAAAGAATCTCCGTTCCAGAACCGTACGTGAAATTTGCATCTCATACGGCTCCTCCTTTAACTACGCATAATGAGAATCAAAAATCCATGGAATAATAAACAGGGTTTAAATAGTCTGATTATGAACTGAGTGGGGCTAGTGTTTTTACTCAAAATTTCTAACCAACCTTCTTGCGCAAGAACTTGTACTACCATCAAAGGCCTTGATACTAATAGAGAAAGGATAGCTCCAACAATGACTTTGTCCTCAACGCCCCCTAATTTCCAGGAAATAGTCACTTCAACAGTCTTTGATGGTTATAAAGGTATCCAAAGTACCAACGAGATGGGTTTTTGTTGTCCCAACCATTCTTGTTAGTCCCAATCCAGATAAGAAAAGGGAATCAGTAAGTCATTTTTAACAAAGCTTTCGTGTTGTCGATTGCTAGGTGTAGTGCTTTTTCCCCTATGCCGCCTATTGGGACTGTATTACTAGGAAGTAGGATTGACCTGTAATACAGACCACACAGGTATAACCTTCCGCTCAATACTAATACTCAAATTGATAATTGAAGCGATAGTATTTGAGGCTGCATCAATCGGGGATACACGACAGAAGGAATTGTTCTATTTCTAAACGTCACCTTCAACAAGCGTCGATTTTTTTTTTTTAATTAATAATATAATAATAATTATAGAATAATTATTTTTGTTCTTTCGATTTCGAATCGTGTGTCTTTCTCATCAAACTAGAAGCAGAAAATAAAAAAAGAATCAAATCACACCATCTCTGTAATAAGTAAATGCCTCTCTTTCTCCCGAAGTTGTCGGAATTATTCGTAATAAGATATTGGCCACAATTGAAAAGGTCTTATCAATAAAATTTCCATTTATTCGCGATCTAGGCATAGATATCAATCCATTATGCGCATTACCTCTTGAGGAAAAAGGATTCCCCAAACAAAGGATTTGGAGAGTACGAAATAACATAAAAACAGATTCAGTTCCAAACAAAAAAGGAAATAAAGATAAAAAACTTCTACTTAAATTAGATTCTATATTATATATCTTTTTTTTTTTTTTCTTTTTTACTTATTATATAATTATATTATTGCTTTTTCCAATTTTAATTAGTTCAAATATTAAACAGACTTCCTTAATTCAAGAATGAATAAGAAATGGGGTAATCCGATTAGAATTCATCCCAATTAAATGTCATAATGTAATATTTGAACTCTTACTATTTCATCGAAAAGGAATTACATTTTTTTTTTTTGAAGTTTAAGGAATTCTAGTATAAATCTAAAAAAAAGCGAACCGCGGGCGAAGAGTATCCATTAATCATACATAGTCTAAAAAACCTAAAATTATCAATTCGTTTAGTTGTTCCAATTCGGTGATTTAATCAGGTAGGTCTATATGTATATAGAAATATCGAATCGAAAGATAAGATATTTCTATATCCGATTTGAGTTAAAGGGTAGGAACATCAGCGGAACAAATATGAATCAATATATATATTTTGAGACGTTCAAAAGAAAAACATGTTTTTAACTTGAATCCTCCGAGGAAAGCTTTTTTTATAAAAACTTCTCTATTACTATTAAGTATAGAATAGAATTCTGTGATTGGTCATACCTATTCAAAAAAAAATAGAATATTAATCTTTAATATTAATAGCTCGCTATTTTTTCTGTTTTTGAGTCATTATAATCCTAATTGTTTAGGAGAGATGGCCGAGTGGTTCAAGGCGTAGTATTGGAACTGCTATGTAGGCTTTTGTTTACCGAGGGTTCGAATCCCTCTCTTTCCGTACTTTGACCTAATTCACCAACATTCCTAATTGTCAAATCTTAAACAACAAGAAATGAAATAACATTATTAGAACATAACAGTTAGATCCGAGATGGGAAATAATATATGAGTGGGATCAAATTCGTCTCAAACCTCTGAACCTTAATCCTTACGTCAATTTACGTTGACGAAAGAAAGGG